ATGTTGTGACTTGGAATAAACTAAAAAATTTTCCGTGGAGTAACGAAATAACAATTTATTCATATGAAACATCTAGGAACACGGAGATTGAATCGGAAATATCGACAAATTCTTGTGGAGTCAAAAAAAAAAGGTCAACTGGTCCACTTTAATCTCTATCGAATTTTAATATCAGAATAGCAGATATAGTCATGATTCAATGGGTCAGGTCCACCTACTTTTTTTTGTTTGTTAATTTATCATTTTTACAATAGATTTAAAGATTTAATTGGCAGAATGGAAAGTAGGGATATTTGGCGATTCAAGAGACGATTTATCGTTATTTATGATAATTAGAATTTACTAAAAAATGTTAACTACTCTACTATAATTCATTATAATGATAATTTATTATACAATATAGTTGGTTACTTTTTTTATTACACATACAAATATTAACAATACTTTTATTCCCCCTTACAAAAAAAGCTATGACTGGAGTTTTATGAAAAAAGGACTAAAGCCCCTTATCGGATTTGAACCGATGACTTACGCCTTACCATGGCGTTACTCTACCGCTGAGTTAAAAGGGCCTATTGAATTCAATTCTTGAATGAGTCACTATGTGGATAAAATGGATTTCTGTACATATATTATATACACAAAGTACATGCAGTAGATTCCTAGTGGCTGGTTAGTAGCTTATTCTTGAATAAGAAAAAGGGTTTCCATAGCAAGTATAGAAAAATGCAATGACTTATTTCAAGGACGACCTTTGAACTAAATTATAATTCGACTAATTATATTCGAATTAGAGAAAAAAATTTCGATAACTTATCTTGATCCCTGGTCTCAGATTTCTCATTTATGAATCTCCTGGCTTAGTGCAAGCTAGGCATATCTTAACAATACAATAAATGAATCCATTGTAAAAAATGGAATGAAACTCCCTCTTTTTCGACAAATTATTAGATTCCGGGCGAAATTGTATTTTTCGTACTCTAATTTTTTATTTTGATTTACTATATTACTATAAATTAAGAGAATTAGAAATTCGTTCTATATTTCTATATTTTCTATATAATAATAATATATATATAATATAATAGAATATAGAATATATAGAATCGAAGTAAAATAAATGGCAATTAGAATGAATAATTCATAAATAACGAATCAAAAAAAATTATGAAATAATGAAAATAGAGCCTGTATCGAATCATGCCATTCCATTATATTTATATTGACAATTTCAAAAAACTGTTGATATTATCAACATAGTATGATGGCGGTCGATCAAGTATGCCCCCATCGTCTAGTGGTTCAGGACATCTCTCTTTCAAGGAGGCAGCGGGGATTCGACTTCCCCTGGGGGTAGGGTACTACGAAAGGAAGTTGATCATGGATTACCAATAAGTCTAAAATGGATTCTTCCTGGGTCGATGCCCGAGCGGTTAATGGGGACGGACTGTAAATTCGTTGGCAATATGTCTACGCTGGTTCAAATCCAGCTCGGCCCAATAATTTGCCAATCTACCATGAGATGGTATAAACTCTTGTCCTTCCGAAATACCGGATACGTAGGAGTCAAATTTTCTGCTATATCCCTTAATTTCCCTGGGATTGTAGTTCAATTGGTTAGAGCACCGCCCTGTCAAGGCGGAAGTTACGGGTTCGAGCCCCGTCAGTCCCGACGAATCCAATAAATCCAAAAATTTAACTCTCTCTTTTCTGTGAAAGATGGGACAAGGGGTCTCTTTTTTTTTCTTTCCTTTCGCATTTATCATCATCAAACAAATAGATTCTTTCGGCACTTCAATGAGTCCCGATTGATAATATAAAGATATATTATATTTGGATTAGTACAATTGTTGGTAGCATTATATTCAGGATTCCAAGATATATCGGGTCTTATTTTTCGATTGTTCATAATGGAATATGGACAGAGAGTATCACAGGGTTCTTGGTAGAACATACACAAATAGAATTCATTTATTATATGACTCAAACTAAAAATGAAAAATAAAGGGAATCTAATTCCCCCCATGAGCTAGGTTTCCAAATGAAATTATCTCCGTTTCTGCTTATCATTTTGGGTAACCTCAATTAGTCAATTTACTCATTTGAATTTGACAAATATATTTCATTCAAATTGCACACTGCACTTTTAATATATATGTCCTAATATAATAATCTGAGGAAAGAGGATAAAAGAAAGAGAAAGATCGTCCCACAATCGCGCCTTTATTTGAGAAGGAATGAAAATAGTGAAGAAATGAAGAAAATTTCCTCCCTATTTTTCTATTTATTGTATTTTCGAAGTCTCATCGACACCAAAAACGCTACTATATGGTAGAATATTAGATACTTTCGACTCGGATTCATATTTATCACACCTCTTTGTCTTCAAAGAAAATTAGATTATTCAAAAAAATAGTTTAGAACTTAATTTCCATTTCCCCTCTATTGTTTATTTTGGTTTGTAGTTAATGGAAGCAGAAGGGTCTTCCGAGAAGTATCA